GATTCGAAATTGTAACCAAGCATCGCCCATTGGTTCTATACCCGATTCATAACTAGAAAGCTTCTCTGGTCCTTTGCTAATCGGGGCTAAAACTGCGGAAATTAGAAATGCCAAAATAGGAATAACGTTTGATATTATTAGAAATGCCCAGAAAATATCATATTTGTAAAGCAGAAACATAGACGAACTCCTTTGAATGTGGAAAATATACCGAATTCGTCGATTCGAATTGGAATTCATTGTCAAGTCATCGGTAACAGGTTAGTCAAAACCAAAATGCATTTTGGTCGAACCACACAGTTTCACTTGTTTGCTGTGATGTCTCGTTTCTCGATTGTACTCCTATTTTCATTACACTTCCTTCGATTTTATTTCAGTATAGTATAAATCTCTTATACAAACAAAACAAATAAAACTCTCTTGCTTTCACCTCGCTTCGGGCTTTTAGAAAAAAAAAATTCCAAATAGAATTCTCATTTTGATTTCGAATTTTGAAATTTTTAATATTCGAATTCGAAATTCAATTGATTTTCGATTCTATTTTCTATATATATTTTGTTTTCTGTTTATGAAAAGATCTTCGTTTTTCAAACGCGGACGTGTCGACAAATACAGTAATCCGTTCCTATATCCATGTGACTTACTATTTGATTTGAGTGGGGTTAGGTTGGAGTTTTTATTTTTAACCGGATTCATGTCATGATTTTGCCTCCTTTACTGTCCACAATCAAAGAGTTAGTGAGGCTTCTTTTCCTTGGTATACCCACTCATTTTTGGTGAATTTTTGGAGGCAAAATCATATGGAATTCACATACGAAAAAAATGAATTACTAAAAAAAATGGGTTTCTTTATCCGAGATTTGAAAAAAAAAAAAATAATGATTGAAATGGGCTTTTGTTTTCCGTTTTATGTTCTGCTCTGAACGAGCCCCCCATAAGCAAGCTTATGGGAATGATTTTATTTCGATGAACCAAGCAACCACGAGCGACCGGTTACAAACAACAAAAAATACAGTAATTGAGTAAATAAAAACTATAGAACTTTTTGTATTTCAATTTGGATTATTATATTATTATAGGGCTATACGGACTCGAACCGTAGACCTTCTCGGTAAAAGAGACCGAACTGATTCTTATCAAAATGATTCGAACTCTTTCAAAGACCCAACATGCATTTTTTTTTTGCATTGGGCTCTTTCATTAACTGCTAGAAATATCAGTTAGTCTACCATATTTTTTTTTCTTGACAGAAAACTAAGGAAATGGCTCCACGTGCTCGGATTCATTATTTGGATTGTGATATAGGAGCACTACCAAAGTGTTTCAAAGAAAGGTTATCTTGACGTAGGTTTGCTTCTGGCCTAGATTAACCTAAGTTAAATGGAGTCTCTATCATCCTGATTAAAGAATCAAATATGAAACTTCATACGCCTTAAGGTTCATAGGACAAAAAGAGAATTTTTGAGGTCCTTATACTCATTATGCCTAGCATTGAATAGACTAGGTATTCACCTTATCAATATCTCAAATCAATGATGGATTCCATTTGGTTCCTAAATGGGAACCTGAATCGAACCGAACCATTTGTCAGGCTATTGTTCTCTTGTTTTGTTCCCTAAAAATCCTGGAGTCAGACATTGATTTCTCAAAAAGATCGATTCTTTGATTGCATGATGGACTCTTCTGAAAAACATTGGCGCACGTGTAAACGAGGTGCTCTACCTAACTGAGCTATAGCCCTTGTACTTGTGATACATATTTTATCATATTATGGAGATAATTTCTTGTCAAGATGAATATTCCACGATCCAACATCGTATCTCTTTGATCTTTTTGATTGGTATTGCTTCGAAGTCTTATTGGATTTATAATCCATCAATGGGAGGGGTCCTTTTTTTTCTCCTTATAATGATAAATGACCTACTTAACTCAGTGGTTAGAGTATTGCTTTCATACGGCGGGAGTCATTGGTTCAAATCCAATAGTAGGTAGAACTTATTAGCTACCATGGTCAATGGTATCTAATAAGTTTTTCTACTTACTGATTTTGTATCTTTTCTATCCTATTCGATTTGATTTTCGAATTGAAACTAAAACTTTTTTCCTTACATCAGAATCCGATTCCACTGGATTGTATTTGATTGGATTCAATCGGAAGAATCCATATGTGTATAAACTTCTTTGGATTAGGATTATTCGATTCGGGCGCACCGACTAGTTACGAAATCACATTGAGAACCTCTACTCGTGTCCTAGCTCGTCTGAGAGCTAGATTTGCCTCAATTGTTTGTCTCTTACTTTCAGCTTTCCTCAAGCCGGCTTCCGCTATTTCAAGAGTTTGCTGAGCTTCTTGGGGATCAATGTCACTACTCTTCTCCGCATCATTTACTAAAACGGTGATCTCATTATTACCTATTCTAGCAAAACCGCCCATCAGAGCCATCGTTAACCATTGGTCATTAAAGCGTATTCTCAAAATACCTATATCTACAGCTGTGGC